TTCAACTCTCCCTTGAATCCGTTCACCTGTCTTTAGGCACTCAAAAGGCATAATAAAGCATATAAGATCTAAAAGGCGGATCAAAAATTGAACTTCCAGAGGCTTATAGAATACGTTATTTTTCACTTTAAGCCAATCAACGTAGGATCAATTTCTAGAGAACAAGGGCCTGTGCCTTCGTTTCACTCGTATCCATAGCAAGTCCCTGATTCACTTCTCACGCCCAAGGAAAACAGGGAATACATTGATATCCGACTTTCGGTGGGGAGACCGTAGACTGCACTGAAAGCGTAACTGCGGGAAGAAGGAAAGAAAGCTCCTAGCTATAGAGTGATGCTCCTAGCGTTACATAGACTTATGCTCTGAGCCCACCTACCTTCTTGATTGGCTTACCGAGCTCGAATACACCCGCTGCCTACATTTATTCTCTTTGCCAGTTCAGTGCACTTTGAAAAAAGAAGCGAAAGAAACCCCTTGGTGTTGAGCACTACTGAAAAAAGCTATTAAACAAGAGGTTAGGGCTAGGCTGTCACTTTCCCTTTCCATAGTTTTTTAATCGAAGACTAATAAAATGAATACTCTTTACAGCTTCTTGTGTTGAAAGAGTCACTACTTTTTCAAACTCTTCTTTTCCGCTCAGCTACGCCAGTCTTCTTTTGGGGTATATGGACAGGTAGTTTGAGAGTCAATTTCTTGTTCCAGTGAATCAAACCTATTCTTTTTTTCTGCTTGACGGGCTTTACTTCTATCTTCCATTCCACATAGGCTAGCTTCCTTGCCTCCCTTGCTCAAAGGCTAAAGACATCACTGAAAAAAAAAACTTTTAATATATAAACTTGGTCATAGAAACCGTTTTTCTTATTGAAGGGAATTACTTCCTTTACAGTGATTTCAGAAACCACTATCTAGCTCGTACATTAAAAAAAGGTGAAAGGCAAACTCAACAGTCAAAAGAAAGAAGAGGAAATAGATATAGGAAGGTCCAAGGCCTACTCTTTTCCTGCTTTAGAGTTTTTAGAAAGGTGGGTCAGGAATAGAGGGACTTGGCTTGCCGGTAATAAGATTCTTTTCCAGTCGTAGAATAAGATCGTTTGCTCTTCCTTATCAGGAATTCAAGAGAGAGAGAGGAACTGACATGACCTTATTTTATCACATTATAGAATAATGTAAACCATCTTTTTGAAGGAGATAGTTTGTTGAAATGTTGGTTTGCCATTCATCACGTTAGAGCTACTTTTTAACTAGAATAGGAGAGTTCTTTCTTATTGACTGAAGCGTAAATATATCCCCTTCCAATGAATAAATGATGAACCACAGTCTTTCTTTGAAGAAGACAATCCAATTCGAAAAGAACCCATTTCTTCCCGTAAATAACCTAATTCACTAGATGTAAAAGAACCTTCCAAAAGAGTTGGTGAGGAACCCTCTTTCCCACTTCCCCTATCTCGTGGGGTCCTCGCCTTCGCGCCGTGCTTTGGCTACTCTCTTCTTTCGGGAGCAGATAGGGCTACTGCCCAACCCTATCCAATTTCCCCAATAAACCAAAAGTTCTTTTTCATTGGAACTCTATTTGTATAAAGCCCTCTTTCTTTATAAAAGCAAGCCTCCCAAGCAGAGGATGGGCTCCCCCCCCTGGAACTGCGCGGTCGAAGTTCCCAACTAAATCCAATTCCTTTTCAACATCTGTAAAGGATTCTATTCTAAATCTAAAGGGATTTTCTTATTCCTTAAAAATGGGTACAAGGATCTCATCGTCGAAGCCGGCATATTGACTATTAGGGAACTAGACTTCCAACTCGCGATCCGAGTCATCAAAAAATATATTAAAAAATTAAGAGGCTATGAAGACAACGGGAGGAATTCCTGTCTTTATGGACCAGTCTTTCCCCCAACCATCTCAAATTGGTAGATCAAAAAAAGAAGATATTCATTTCTTAAGAAACTCATCCATGCTTACCTTAATAACCGATTTCACTTTGTCTAAAAGTCGAGAACGGGAGAATGTGGTTATAGATTCGGATAAAGAAATTCTAAGATGATAAAGTATCTACATTTTTCCAACCGTATAAAAATAATGAGAAAGTTCTCTATCCTCACGGGAAGAACTAAAAAAATTCTTTTCAAAAATGAAGATTGTCCGAATGCTTTCATTAATATACCACCAAGCGTACCAATAATAAATTCGTCAGCGAGTTCGAGTTCAAGCGAAAGCAAGGGCACATTCAAACCAGGATTGTAACTGTTCTCTCAAAATGCGCAATTTTATTATTCCGTTTAGTTTAAAAGGGCGTTTTTAATGGCCATAATATCGACTTATGTGATGGGAAAGTAGCTGCTTTGTTTTGATAAAAAGCATAAACCTCATTTTTTTTGAATGAGATGTTGAATCGAACAAGGCATATCGTAACTTCTTTGCATGTCGTTTCCACCCTTTTTTAGGAAAAAAGATCATAGCATAGCGCAAGTATGATCTTCACATATGAACCGGCCGGAATCGAACCGACATTTTTTTCTAGGTCCAACCTCAGCTCCGATAAAAAAAAAATATACACTTTATTTATGAAAATACAAGCGAAAGGAGGATGCCCTTCGAAAAGGACTTGATTCAATTCAAGTGGATTCTGGAATGGGTGCGTCCTCTCAGCTCTAACTTTTCGCTATATCAATCAAAGATATTTCATTCATTTATTTATTAATTTCGAAAGATAGGACTTAGGAGATATATTCTATTAAGTGCTTTCTTTCCGGGTCGTAAGTTATCTAATGAAAGCTAATGAAGTCTAACGAAAGCCAGGGACGGAGCCATCTGACCGGATAACATGGTAGCTCATGCCACCGTCAGAAAGGTTGGAAGAGAGAGTGATTCGATCCGCCTGGGAGGCACCTTGTCGATTCCCCCCGTGTCCATCCTGAGGAAATCGGCGGCTAAAAGAGAAGATAGAAGACCAAGCAATATCCCCTTCTACTACTGGCCAGGGGACCACTCATCAACCAGAGAAAGCACGAACCAGATCACTTGCAAGCCTATTACTAAATTCATCCGAGTGAAAAGATCAAAAGAAATAAACCGCGGAAATGGAAAGTACAAGGCAAGAGGAAACTCACGTGTGTTAAGCATATAGGACCACCAAAGCAACCAACAAGCAAACGTAAAAAATAGGACATACGCAACTTGTTGAAAACAAACCAAAAGTCCCTTCTTGTAGAACGATAGATCCGGCAAGATTTTCCTCTCGGTGGTCATGCCCGGATAGCCTATTTATATCCCGGTAGAAAGAAAGGGACTGAAAGAAGAATGGTTTAAGGTAACTTAAGCATCTCCTCGAAGGCCATCCTTTCAAGGTAGATGTCAAAAGAGCGGTTCTTCCATCACCTACGGAATTTGGTCCGCGCCCGGGTAGACATTTCATGACCGCCATGCTGGCCCCTTCATGTGGAGCGGCTTCTTAGGTTGGAAGCCCAGTGACAGCTAGCAATAAAGAAAGAACGACGATATATAATTAAAGCAAAGCACAAAACATAAAAAAAAAAATATAGAGCTCGTATAAGCTATAATTCCTTTAGTTTAGAGCGGGCAACAAGCCCTTTTTTTTTAGTTAGTAGGGTACTAAATCCCGGTTAGCAACCTCTATCCAGCCCTAGATTTTTCTTAAGACTTTGTTGGATTTTAAACTACAGCCTCAGCCCTTTCTCCACCAGCGGCTAGCTGTCTCCACCTCTGATCACCATCTGTTTCGACTCGTTCGTTACCTAGTGATGAGCTTTACTGGTGCTCTAAGACGAAGGCGGTCCGATCTGGCAAAGAACCAGTACCAGTAGTAGATCCCTCCATACCAATAGCATTACCAGAGCTAATCCTTTATCCAGTTTTAGAAGGAGTTGACTAAGTTACAGTTCCTTAAGGATAACCAGTATAGACCAAAGATTTCTATCCCGAGCGAAATACCTGGAGCGAGTTCATTGCAGATACGAGGGTGACAGTAGGAGTCCGGATATAAAAGTACAGATCCTATAGAAGCCGACGGTATAAGCATAGACGATTGCGCACACTCACGACTCGCCAGATTTGAACTGACCTAGGCTAATCGTATAAAAATCTTGCCCGGTTACGCAGTTCGGTTTTTTATTAAAGTATTCTCGACTTCTGCGGGCTTCAAGGCGGACTTTCCCCCAAAAATTGTATAAGCTGCGTCTATCGGGATTTCATTGATACTGAGTAAGGTCTGCATCCTATAAATATCAGTCAATATTAGTTCGTTTTGTTCCTTAATCTTAATGGGTTTGTCCGTGTCTCTTCAAAGATAAAAACGAATACCATCTTTTGAGACAGATTCCGCAAGAGCCAGACTGATAACGATTGATGCTACAAAGACAGACAATGCTTTTACCCTATTCTTTTTATCTAAGGCGAGTGGATCGAAGGATTGCTGGGATTCAAGTAGTTCTTTTGCCGCTCGCCCGGGTGAGAAATGAAGTAGGAAGGAAGAACGGGATCGTGGCACTGGCAGGAGATCGAATCAACCGGCTACGGATAGGACATCGCGATCATCACTAGCGGGCGAGGTAGGATCGGAGGATCAATCATTTTCCAACCCGCGGGGACACGAGAAGTGGGATCGGACCGGTACTCAATATACGCCATTACTCGTTGCTTTTCTCTCAGTCCAGTGAGTGTTTGCTTCCCACGTGTTCGCTTGGTTGCTTCTTTCTCAGTTCGGTTTCGTATGAGTAAACCAGTCTCACTCAATCACTGGGGCAACCCCCCGATGAAAGAGCCCACCTCGGATACGGAAGGAAGGTATGGAGATTGTGCTGCTAGAACCAAGGTGCGTAGCCCCGAACCAAAGCCGAATAACTCCCTATTCTACCATCGTCCTACCCAGTCGTACAAACTCTAAGGTTTCCCCTGGAATTGCTTAAAGCTTAAAACCAGCTTGGTTGGATATTGGTTCAAATCTCCCCCGCCCCACGTCTGCTCTAATCGGATTTCCCTTTTATTCCCCAACTGAGAGCACAAGGTTGCTTTGGTTCGTAGCGCAAGTCGCAAAGCGGTCAGCGATAGGGGAGGTGCTACTTACTATAAGGCTTGGTTCTTCCTTCTGCTGCGCTCCTACTAAATACCCCCTGAGTAAGCCTCGTACTTTTTAGACTCCAGTAGTCGCCCCTTCACTTCGACTTCGTTTCGGTGCTCGCTATTTGACTGGTCCGGCTCTGTCTGCTCGGAGGAAGCCTAGGACTAATACCCACCTTCGACTGAAGGGAATGCTTTCAACCGGTTTACTCGCTTCAATAACTGCAACTGCCGCTGTCGCTGTGGGAGCTGCGCACCTTGTCCATCTCCGGTTCAAGCTTTCGGGCAGTAACTTACCTTCGGACTACTCCTGGACGGTAAAAAGGACCTCCTGGTGATCCGGGCAGTCAGCTCTACTCTTGCATCTAGCAAAACACTCCCGAACTTTCTTAACTTCAGTCTATCTTTCTCAAACTAGCTCAAACCGCAAGGAAGTAATTCAGAAAGACCGAGTGTGTGGTGCAGGTTCGGGACAAGGGTAGCAATCCTTTCTTTCCGGGAAAGAAAGTTCCAAGCTGAGTCTAAAACTGGTAAGCAAGTAAGTCCTCCTGTAGAGGAGAAAAATACACTTCTCTTACGAACCCGAAGAGCTCTTCTGTTCAGGTATTTACCTACTTTGGTTAGGCTCCCGAACCGGCTTAGTGTGGTACGCCTTCAAAGAACTTGTTTTGCTTCCTTACTGGAAAATCCCTCAAGGGGGCTCTTGGCAGACGTGGTATTTTGGGGGGCTAGGAACCTTGGACAGACAGGCAAGCGATTCTCTAACTAGCCATAGCCGTAGCGCGGTAGAGAAGTGGGGCAGCAGCCCTTAGAACACCAAGCGATTCTATAAGCCGGGAGCAAACAACTAAGCAAACGGGGCTTAGTCAAGAAGCCGTCCTACACCTAGGAGGTGATGGATTCAGACGAAGAGGGGCGCCCTCTCTCTCCAGGTATGTATACTCTATTTTTCGGCATGCATCTGACGGGAGAGGGGCTTCCTTCTTTCCATATGGGTAGGTAGTAAAGGCAAGCGCATAGGCGGAGGCACTGGCTTAAGGCGATAGAGGGCAGTTGCTTATGTATTAGTGGATCGTAGGTGGTAGGCACAGCTTCGTAGACAGCTTGGCTAATATGTATATATAAATCATAAGACAACTAGATTAACTTCAATTAATGTTGAGGAAGACCGGAGAGCGGTAAATAGGCTTCCTGTGATCGAGTGATGCTACCACCTATCGTACGACAAACTGGATAGAGCAGCTTTCAAATAGGATTCTACCGATCGGGCGGGATAAAGTAAAAGAGAAAAGATGGGGCCTCTTCCACACAAAAGTCGGCGGGAGTGCTCCACATACGAGAAAGAAAGACGATGAAGAACCAATCCTACGAGTGGGTGGTTAAGCTGTGAACGACTTTCATGTGTGAAGCTAAGCATACCTTGTGGCGAGAAAGGAAAGAGGGAAGACCTTCAAATGCTGTAAGTCAGATAAGGAGTAAGGAAAACCGCTCGGGGCCAATCCTCCCATTGGTCTTTCCGCTTTAGCAAGAGCCCCGGAGTTAATCACCAGTGGCATAAGCAGAGGAGGCATATGCGATGGGGAAAAATGAACTTCTTAGGATCCAATCCGCAACAAAACAAGCCCCTCTGTCCTGTCTTGTGGAAGAAAAGCTGTGGCACTTGCGAAAAGAGGCTTTTAGTGTTAGGGACTACTGATTGCACACTATTGCACTAAGAAACTAATGAGGAGGTTGAATCAATAGTAGAATAAGAGAAGAGGCTGAATCCGATAATGCCCCAAGAGACGGAATCATTTTATAAGAATAGGAAGCGCATCTAGAAAGACAAGAAACAAGGGTATGAAGTCACTCGACTGGAAGGAGAGGAGCAAAAAGCCAAGCCACTCTTGGAGTTTAGAATCTAGCTAGGGCAGGTTGATGCAGAGAGAAAGGCGGGTATTCACTTATTATAGCACGCACAGGTTAGAGCATCCTACCGTTTGTACTTGAACTGACCGAAAGTCATGTTTTGCTCCTTAAGGAGTGGACTTCTAGGAGGTTTTCTATACCTCTTCGTCCCTGGCTTTTATTCCTTCTACCTTTGTTACAGATGCCGTACCTCTTAAGTCTATTGCTCCTAGGCCTAGGGTAGAGAGAAGTCCTATTGACTGTCTTTCTGTAAGGACTCGGGGGAACTACCTTAATCCCAGAAGCTCTTCCGAAAAGAGCTCAACCCTTATGCCTGCAACCAGCCTCATTTCTTTTTGACACCTATGGCATTTTATCCATCCTTTCTCATTTACAACTTATCATACAGGCCTTTTTCATTGTTATAAACTCTCTTCCTCTTATTCATCTTGAATCTTAATCTGTTGTGCAGGAAGTTCCAGGCTTCCCATCACCAAAGTATCAACGCCGGAATACACACTCCCCCACCAACAGCCGACGCGTCTGATGATCCTTTTCCAGTTGTGTGTTCTACTGATCCTACTCCAGGTAATGTAATTAAGTCTACTAGTTCTCCAGCTAGTGATCTGGTAGTTCCGGCGGAGCTTACCACGGCCGTTATGTTATGGCTCTCGCGAAGCACGAGGATTTTTATTAACACGCTATTGGCTGCCGACAAAGAGCTGAGTGATCGCCTAGTACAACTGGTGGTGGACTCTCTAAAGGTGCTCCATAACAGGATGCTGGCTTCAGGGCTTAAAAGACGGCCATGAAGAGGGTCTCCTTTCCTGTTTCCAGTTACAGTTTACAAAAGAGCGGGGAGTATTTAATCCAAAGAATTCGTAAAAGGGGATTCGCTCAAAGCAAAGAAGGATGACCCTTAGCAGAAGAAGAAGAGCTAAAGCTAACACGGGCTGGAGACCCAGACTTTCATACTTAAATACCCCGATGTGCCCACCAGTACTAAACACAAGGAAAATCTTTATTTTTTTTTAGATATCGTATCGAGAAATTAATTAAAATCTCAAGGATTTTATTCGGGCCTAACTCGCACTGCTTTTAAGAGCTTTTTATTCACTAACTGACTGGCAAAAACCAATATCGCTCTCCGAAACTTTCTTTCTGTTGTAATACGTCTAACCTGCCCTTACCGCCGATCGTACTCGGCTCGTGTCGTGCCATCCAACTTCTCTCTTAACCTGTTACCGTCCCATAGACGGAGATATGCTCCTGGCAATGGAAGTCTATATGCAACTGGAGAATCTTTTTATGAATCTGGAAATGGAATATATATCCCTGGTATGGTGAGCACGTATGACTAGTTCGACACCTGAAGCAAGACTCGGTCTTGTTCTAAGTCTAGGTCCATTGAGGTAAACTCATCGGCTTATGGACCTTGGTTCGTTTTGCATATTCATATATAGAATTGCTGTAAAATCTTCGATTTCAACCAACGTTGTGGACTCGGTTCAAAGAACTCGACTTTCAAGCCAAAAATGCTCAACTAAAAAAAGGATTTATCGATAGTAAACACTCGCACCGGAAAACCAGAGCTACTGCCCAATCGGTCCCCTCTCCCTCTGGTCGACTTTCACTTCGTTCCCCTCTCGCTGGAGTTGGTCTCACATCGCTAGTTGCTTCTAGTTGTATCGAGATATAGTTCGTGTTCAGTTAGCAGAGCATGGGTAATCTCTCTCTCTTATAGTAATCTTTATATCTTATAAAATATATTCTAATAAATGAAATCGGAATCTTGAACTTAAAAAATCGTATATTATCTAAAGTAAAGAACAGACTACCTCTATTCTATTCTCAGTTTGTGCTTGCACCGAACTGCTTCCCTTCCACAAAGAAAGAAAAAATACAACTTTTAGAAAGAAAATCTAATAAATAAGAATAAAAAAAACCTCGATAGGGATATGTCTCCACTTCTTCAAGAAGAGCATAGCTTCTAAGCGCTTCCCTCTCTGCAGCTATAGATATCCTTTCACGGAGCTCTTATTCCCTTGTGGGGCTAGGGGCTAAGGTTCCGATCAGATCAAGGAATTGCGTAAAGAATGCGGCTTAAGCGGCCTTCACAGCCTCAGAATAGGAAGCTTCTTGCTCTACTTGAGCTGCTATTTCAAAAGAAAGGTTTTATGTTAAATATCCCTTCTCTGATGACTTACACATTTTAAATCAAATAATGATCCCATCTCGATCAATTTCGCATTGATCAGGGCAGACGTTCCAGCTGCCGATTCAAAGAGAGAAGAGGGGATCAGAAGGTAAAATCTTGCTACTCCACCTTGCCTTAAAGCAAAGGGTATAATGTTCTCACTCCATTTCTTCGGTCTCTTCCTCAGAGTTAAGCTAGCCACTCTCAATTAGTGGAGTGGGCAACTTGCTTCGGCTGCTTCCATTGATGGAGGCCTGGCCTTATTATAGGATAAAAGGCAAGCGAATACTAATCCCCTTGGGGGGCTGGGCAGCCACCATATACACCTCCTCACACTCTTCTCGATCCGGCCGACAGATGCCTGTTCCGCTAAATCACCCTACCTTTATAATATAACTCGTCGTCTTAAGAGCTCCGCCTTTTCCGTGGGCATTTGTACATCAGTTTTTTCTTTGAAGACCGGCCCGCTATTCCTGCAAGGAATAGAGTCAGGGAGCAATAAAACGGCTGCGCTAACGCGCCCCTTTATCAATCAAGTTCTTTCGCTCATCCGTTGCTTGTTCCTACCGCGGTTGAGTCTCCAAATCCTTTTATTCTCGGTCTCTGCCCCTTTGAAAAGGGCAAGATGTAAAATTGCGGAAAGATGTCCGATTGCGATACACAATAAAAGTCATTAGCGATAGTCGACTACGTAGGCGCTTAGAGAGGGGAAGAGGCCCCAGAATCAGAGGTAGTAGCAGCAGCAGTAACACTGTACATCAACAGGTTCTATCCCGATCTGCTTTCGGTTAAGTAATCTGTCACTATTCATTAGATTTCGTTTGTAAACCGCTCATGCTTTTACGCTTTGTATCGGAACTCCGTTCTTTCCACTTTTTTCTCTGTTCGTGTCGGGTACTCGCTCTGCTAATTGGTATGTAAAGGAAGGGAACATAGTCATCTTTTCCAGAGCACCCTAAACCGTAACAGCAATACCAACGGATATGACCAAAAAGGCCTTGTCACGAGCCGGGATCGAACCGGCGCTTTCCGTATGTACGGGTCCGGATTTCTACCTTTCAGATCGTTACTTTTTGAACCCGGTTCGTCCTCAAAGACTACATCCGGGGTCGGTGTTGCCCGACCTCCCCGCTTTCCCTTTGATGTTCCCGGACCACGCCAATTAATTGGGGGCTCTTATACTACTTACATAAGTCATAAAGAGGAGTAGGATTTTCTTTTTTAGATGGGACTCGTCGTGGTCCGCTACGGGGGGCTCCGCCTTAAAGAAATGGCGAAAAACTACCAAAAGAAACACTACCAATTAGAATAAAATAATAAAATGGGGGAAAGACTTACACCGTCAACCCCTAAAACGAAATCCATGGGACACCCATACCTATAATGAGTTATTAGAACCACAATAAAGAGGAAAAAATGCCCCCCCGTAAAGAAGGAGAAAGCATGAAATAATCTAATAAATAATAAGACCAAAACCTCCGATTTCTCCTGGCGCCAGGTATATCTGATAAATTGGATACATATTCTACAGTAAACCAATACTAGAAAGGACAGAATAGCCATCGTTTTTTGTATTTTTATCAGGTTGCCGAGGCTTTTGGATACTGATCTTAGACTGAAACCCTCCCACCCTATGCAAAGTTCATGGGCCGTTCCACAGTCGAAGAATAATTTTATGCTGAGAATCATGTTGACGTAAAAAACATAACCAAGAAAGCAAAAAAAAAATGGTAGAAGAAAGGGCTTGACCTACTTTATCCACCAAGTGAATAACCCCCGCATTTTAAATGTGAAATTGGGGTGCCCGTAATTCCAGATCTTCCTGATTTTTAGCCAAACTCCTAGGAACTTCACTTATGGGATAAGAAAGAGACCGCTCCTCCCACCTTTGGGGACTTTTGTTGTTGATTGTTAGGCGAAATCCTTTCTACTAAGGTAAGATAGGAAAATAGATTGACCTCCAATTGACATAAACCTCTTTTATTTTAAATAGAAAGATTGATTAGTCCATTCTTCTATGCGTTCATTTTATTGAAGTAGATTCGATTTCCTTACCTTAGCTTAGTCAACTAATAGTAGCTACGGGAGGGAAGCTGTTTAAGTAAGAGTTAGGGCCTATGAAAAAGAGATTTGAATCGCTTTGTGGTGTGCTAAGCTGTGACCTTCTTCCTAACTTGTAAGTAAAATAATCACATCACTCATTGGCAAAGCATGAATTAGCCTTCGAGTTGTGGCTTCTTGTTCACTATCTGACCTTTCATTTCAGGTTCTCTTAGTCTTCCATGACCCATTCCTCTAGAAATTTTTAATAAGCTAATAAGAGATCGATTACGCGCATCATCGCAGAATCGATTGTCTTGGAAGGAATTAGCTAACTAGCCTAGCTGACAAGGCATGAATGGGGGGATGCTAACTCGCTTCAGACTCACTTTCAGCATGTCAGAGATCAGTTGAGACAGCTTTCCGGATTGGTTGACCATCAGAGATTTCCTGCCGTAAACACAGTCTGACCGATCTCACTTGATTTATCCACTGGATTAGGAAGGAGCAGCTCTTACAGCCAAGTTTCAAATGATTTCTTTATAACCTACTTCTTTGTATATAGAAAGAAAAATTAAGTTCACTCTGACTCTTTCGTACATCATTAAGAAAAGGCCCTGACACTGGGCATTCTCTTAAGCGCTTACCTTATTGCCCTGGAACTAGTATCGGCGAGTGACATATTATAAGAATGCCGGCTGTTAGCAAGTAAATTCCTTTACCTAACGGGAGAGCCATTTTGCCAAGAGTTACATTTCGTACAAGGATTTCCTGCTGTCGGCCTTATTAGGGGGAATTTCCACTTTCGTTTCGGGATTAGATCCTTTCTTAGGCCCTTTGATGGCTTGAAAAATTAGCATATCTTACAAAAATAGGTAAATCCGAATTCCTGTGTAAGGACCGTCTTTCCTCTCCTTCAGTCCCTTCTGCAGTTGTAGTTTCATTTTCTTGGAAGAAGAAGTCTACCCGAAATTGAAAGTAACATTCCTTCGATAGGGCCAAATAGAGAAAGAAGGGGCTGCTAGAGAATAGGGAGCTCTTGAAGAAGAAGGGATTGCCGCTTAGAACTGCCCTAGTTTTTCTACGAAGAGGAGGGTCGATGTGAATTGAGATGGCATTTACATCTATCGCTCCTTCTTGTCGATCTTCTCCGGGCACAAACCAACTCAAGTGTCAATCGTAGTCGAATGTCTCTATTTCAGTAATTTCGCTCTCCTGAGCTTTCAATGGCATCGTCTTTTCTATTTAATAGCAATCTCGACTTCTGAACCAGTTAAAAATGTGGATGAAAGCTCTGAGGCAAAATAAGATTCAACGTACGTGAACCTCAAACTTGAACTTACCTCAAGTCCTGCTGCTTAAGTAAGTCGTGGCCTTGTGGTGCCAATTGATGATAGCCTTTAATCACCGACAAAACTCCTTTTCGCTTTTCTCCTGGGATCTTCTTTTAATACGAAACCACATTCCAGCTAAAATCTAGCCAAGCCCTTGCCCTTGAGAGTTAGGATTAGTTGGCAAGTCCAGACTCATTGTTTTTTTTCTGTTTGGGAAGCTAACCGTAAAGCGTCTGCTCTTGGTTAGCTGCTACCAGATCGTCTGTTGTCATCCATCATCGGTCGTGAGTCGGGTCGGAGACACATATCGATATGTCAGTGACGCAGCGGTTGTACAGTCCACCTGGTGATTAAGTTTCGGCTATCCCACCTATTGATCCAGTTCTGGTATCCTATTCTTAAAAAAAGAAAGGGGTGAATCTGGACAAGATACTGGCAAGGACTAAGGAGCGGACCCCTAAAGGAATGGAACCCTAAGGTGGGCTTCCTTCCTAACATTCCGGCACCGTCTACAATGTTGTCCTCTTTATCAGATATCCTACCCGCTCTTCTACCTTGTCTATGTATCGGATGTACTCTTTGATTGGGGCATGTTTCCTTAAAAAGTAGCAGCACTTCCTGATTCTGGCTTATTGGCTATGAAGGAAACAGTGGAGACTTCTTTAAAGACTATAGGAAGTTCTACGGAGTTACATTCAGTTGCCAAAAAGCTAGTCGCCGAGGCAGTTTCCGAGGTAAGTAACGGGAGATGGAACAAGGTTTCCAAATGAGTTGGATTCGGCCTCTAGTAAGATTCAAATCCGGGGGTTGGGATTCTTAGTAGGAACTCTCGTTTTAGCAATAGCGTTGACGACAGCGGTCGCTAAGGGATGTGGCTGACTAGTGGTTCATTTCTTATGTTAAGCATCCCACTAGCGTTCCTCACTCTTTTTATCATTTTATTTTATCCACATTCATATTTGAACTATCATTATGTTCTCTTTCTTTTCCAAACTAACTTCACGAACTCCTGTGGTAAGGAACTTCCCCACTATTGGAGATCAGGAAACTCGTAGTAATAACTCCAATCTTCACTTCATATGAATACTCCTTTAAGACCACCGGTATGGGTTCAATTAAGATGTCGGCGAGAAAGAGAAGGGCAGTGGAGGCAAGCACGGTGGAATAAGCAACGAACAGCCAGCACAGGCGCGATTGAAACATGTCATGCTCAACGCGCCACAGGGAAAAAATACTATTACGAGTAATCGTGGGGGGACTCAGAGCGTAATTTTATAAAATGAGAAATGCGTTTGATATATGACCTTTTATATAGTTGCATATTCCAATTTTCAGTGGTTGATGCCCTTTATATCTTAAGCAACAGGTGTATCTTGGACACCGTGTAATACTGAATTTGACTTTCTACTTGCAATTGCATCAGTCTCTCTACCAGCAATTTAAAGAGTCATTCATGGCTTTCATTATAGATTACCAGGATTTTTTTCAGAAGACTTGCAATGTTAATATATGATTGTATTAACTTTTCTTGTGATTGCAAGATATCTTGTCAATAGATATTCTATTGCTTGCATATATTCAATCATGCAATTGTATGCATGTCTGGATTGAGCGTGTACCATACGTACATACCTTGACATCTGTCTATTTCCGGTTCTTAGCATTTTTGAGCTTCTTTTCTCTTGAATCCTTTTGCTCGTAAACTAGCAGAATTCTGGAAAGTAAGAACAAGTATTTACACTTGAATTTCACTCAGGTTTGCTTGCATTCATGCTGATAATAAAGTAGTTGCCCAGCTACTGGAGAGTCTTGATAAGTAATCGATTCTGTCTTGCATTTTCTTAAGAAGCTTCTCAAAGTGTCGTTGAAGAACTTGAAAAAGACTTAAAGCAACATCTGGAATTCCTTCTTTACTATTGTCCAGCTTGCATCAAGTGCTCTTCTTTACTACTGTGACTTTTACTTATTCTTTTTATTATGGAGGTCCTCCATGGCTTAATGTTAGACCCCTCATTTTTTGGATTTTCCAGATTACCCATCCTCTTTAAAACGACGATAGAAATCAAATTATCTTACGATACCCTTCTTCTATGAGGATGTCAAGTTACCTAGCAAGTCAATTTCAGACTTATTGACTCCTCTACGCTATAGCACAAAAGAACGGCAACCCGATTTGGAGTCAGAGGATCCCGGTTTATGATCTCAGTGAAGGGAAGTTCAACGTAAGCGAGGAAGAAAAGAAAACGAAGCTTAGACAGCATAAGATCAACAGAAATGGGAGAAGGGGGAGGCATTCGAGTTCCACTTTTTATAATTCTCAAAAAAAAGAGCTGCAAAAGTGGCCTCGCCCTCTTTGCCCACACCAAGGGAAGGGGATCTTAAGCTTAAGAAAGGCGTTAACCAGAAGAGGTAGAGCCGGGAGGACGGGGACCGTCGAAGAAGTGCCTCGATGCGCTGCAGTCACTACTTGAACTCCTTTTATACAATTATGAACTTTACGGAACTTTCTCGATTCCAAGGCAATTTATCCTTTTGGAGCTGACGTAACAAACTACGCGAGCCTCCCAACGAAGCCAACATAAATCCTATCCGAATCAAAAAAAGAAAAGGCAGTTTCATTATGGTAGTATACCAGCCGCCTGTTCTGGAACTTCCAGTTCCAATCGAAGCATATAGATCCGTAAATGGATTTGTATGTATAGCCACTTCAGTCGTGCTCGTTGTTTCTCGAAAGTATCTTTTTTCTGGGAACATGGTCAACCAGAAATTAGTATGTTCGCGATTCTTCATCCACCGATGCAGAAAATGCTCCAGTTTTCCATTCTCATATGAGGCCGAAAAGTTTATTGACAACAGGTCGGCACGAAGTGATTCATCATGCTCAAATATGAGCCGATCGTTCGTTAAGGACGGTTTATATATCATCAAATTACCACAAATGGAATGAAAAGTGGGTCCATGTAAATGATCGAGACCTCGCAAACAACAACGTTCCTTCCCCATATGGAGTTCGGAACCCAAAGGCAATCGTTGAGTGAACTGTATCTTCTTTGTGTTAGTTGACCTAAGCCGCACCATTACTACTGGGGTGGGGCTCGGCCTTCGAACCGTACGTGAGACGAGTTTCTGCCTCATACAGCTCGGGCCGAAGACCGGGGGAAGTTCATAAGAGATGAGGAGACCCAGCAGCTGCAGGTCGGGCGGGGAGAAGCTTGCTTCTTAACAAGCTTATCCCCCCACGACCCTATAGCGCTAGCGCTTCGCGTTCTTTCTATTCCATTCCGGGATAGGCGGCTAAGACTAATCTAATAAGTGAAGTAGTCGTCGTCTGATCAATCGGCTCGGACACTAGACCGCTCGTGCCCGCCCATTCTGTCTCGCCCTAAATGGAATGGCTCTCTTAGTTACGCTGCGCTCCGACCCGAGTCCCCACGTCCGCTTTTCTCCGCCCGCAACCCAAGAAGTTGGCTTTGCCAACACAACGGCCGTCCCCTTCATTCTATGCTGACCCCGGCCCGGGCGGGCTGGCTTTTTGGGAAGCCCGTTCCCACCGCGCTCACGGCCCGGCTGGCCTGCCAGCGGTAGTGGGAATTATCCCGTTCCCTGGTAAAATACTTAGTTGGATGCGGGATCTACTCCACGAAGAGCGGTACGGACGTATATGATATCATAACGACCTCTCTTTTCGTACCGCTAGGGATGCTTAACGCCACTTCGCCAACTGGCGTTACCTGCGCTTTCGTGTCTCTCAGTGTGGTCAGCACTGGGTGTTTTCGAGCAGCGAGGCTTACACCCATTCGCATTAGTTCATCCAAAGTTCCTTACCCTTATGCACGAATTATTGAATAAGCCATCTTCCTATCAAGGTTAAGGAGTCAACTGAGCATCTCAGCGGCGGGATTTCATACCCGGATCGAATCAGAGTTCACGCCGCCCGCCCTGAAAAAATAGGAGGCGTGGGCCACAGGTCGCACATAAGCCGCCGGGTCGCACGACAGAAGAACACCCAACATACAGATGCACACTCCTCCATGTGAAATATTCATCTTCATGTTAACTTTTTGGTAGTAGTCGTGACCAACAGCCATAAGCTGTCGGCTCGTTGGTAAGGCGAGAGCTTCAAGCCCGATTTCTGGTAGCACACCCCCCACATAAGCACCGCCCGACGAAGGGGGGACGGGGAAAGCTACAGGCCCAAAACCTTCGACCCTTCTTTCCAAATGGGGGTGCCCGGGGCACTTTATCTTGTCATTTCGTCGTTGCTCATTCCCCTTAGGCCGAAGTGTTTGGCGTTTTATTCTCTGCGCCCGCTCACGCTTCGCTGACCTCTCGCGTGGTAAAGAGAAGAAAGTACGAAAGAATAGTAAACGGAGCACACCGCAAAAAGATTCTAAATATGAGAAGTCCCCCTTGGATTCGAGAAGAAGAAAATGAAGAACGGGAACAAAACGAAATAAGGCGTTTCTAGCTCTAGTTTTGGATGAGCTTCTCCCAATTATGTCTGGTAATAGAATAGGGCAGCTTGCTCTGACCAAGACTCCATTTTTTGCTCCGTCCATAGAGCGTATGAATTTCCTGGAATGTATATAGACCAAAAGAAGGAATGAAGGGATAAGAATAGGAATTATAGTACCATTGGAAAAAGGGGCACCTGTGGGAACATCTCTACTGACGAACCATTTCAATAGTACGGGTGCTGCCGTGCCACAAGGCACGACCATGGAAGTAATGAAAAAGAAAAAGTTATGTAGTTGGACCATCTGCTCTATCCGTTCGAGTTTCCCTTCTATAGAGAAGATTCAAGGGGCGTAGCGATGAAAGTGTTCGCAAGGCATACCGAAAGGGTACCAATGAAGCCGACCATTAATGACTAGTTCGAACACCAGGAGCGGTCTTATAAAAAAAATAAGGGATCAGACCGCTCTTATAAAATGAAACAAAAGCAAACTCTCATAGTTAAGAGCCCAGCTCCAACTACTTCTTCGTAAGTGAGGTACTTTTGTCGGGGGGATCGCCCTTTTTTGTTTGAAGTAGCCGCTTGGTCGTAGTCAGTTTAAACACATAAACTTAGTCCACTTGCAGCCATAAAAATAACTCAGTTTAATGACTTTACCAGTCCCCCTCCCTCGTATTATAAGCTTACCCTGTGGTCGACATTATATTCTTCTTAGTCGTAGGTGCTCGTTCTATTTTTATTTGAATGGGCCGAGTCTCCCGAGGTACATATGGCCGGTCCTTCGGGTGTCTCGATGATATAAACAAAGAAAAGATGAATTCAAATCACATCCCCTATCACTTAAAGCCAATCCTTACCCAAGGAGGAAATCAAATCGAACAGCCTAGTTATTTTTTATTTTCCTTCCTTCCCCTCGAAAATAAAGCTGCACTTCCTTTTCACAAGTGGCTGAGAGTTAGCAAGCAACCCTGGCCTCTTGGCAGGAGGTTCGCTGTCCCCCCCCCCTTTCCGGTCCGGCCGCGGTACGGCACCTGAACTCGAAGCTACGATCAGATCCAATCGGATCTGATCCGTTCAGATTCCACAGATCCAGCCGATTGAGTCTGGTCCTATCTTACCCAACCCCTCTTCTGAGAACGGCCTTTTTTGGACGGTAGAACGGGAAGAGGGGGAGTCGTGCCCATTCTCTCTCCGGGCACGAGCAGGAACATAAAAATGAAAGACCGAATACATGTACATGACAGAACGACATATTAAAAAAGACGTGATCCGATTTGATAGGCTGCCTGCATAAATAGTTTACCGACCGCATCAAAATTCATTCGCGCGTGGGGCCATGTCTTCCGAACGATCATAGTACGATCGCTCATCTAATATAAAAGAAATCGGTAGATCTCACTTCCTTTCCCCCATACTATAGCCGGAAAGGATAGCGTATAGAAGAGAGAATACGGACCCCCTTCATCTTCATTTAGTTTAGACGCGGTTCAAGTGCCTTTACGCTATAGGCTGTGTTAAGCATGCTTCTTTGACAGAAAACCCATTTTTTTTTCCATGACAACAGTCGCGACTATAAAGAGTGCGGCGGGATAATAAAGACTGGTGAATAGCCAAGAGGTCCGGTACTCTCATTCCCGATCGGATCGGTATTGGCTAAAACTATCTATCCATAGCATTTCGGACTGATTCACTTCTTTATCGAAGCCTTATCCGATCCGGGAATACCTACTGGCTACTAGAAGCGGGCACGGTGAGAAAGCTTTGGTCCAAGACTGATTGGAAAGGTAATGGACCATGGGAAGGAGGATACTTTTTAGATACGAAGAATTAGAGGATGATTCTTCTTCTTGCTGTCTGCTCGATTTCGAGATGTTCTCGAGAAGAAAGAGCTCGCGAGAAAGCTCGCCCCGTTCTTTTATGGGGGGAAATAGTAAAAAGTCTCGATTCCGAGGAAGAAGGATCTGTTCTCATGTAGTCGGGGTCGACAAAAATTGAAAAAGTAAGAGATAGAATCTCACTAATTGGAAGGAAAAGGAGGGCTTCGATCCATTGTGATTCGGTTCCTTGGTGTGGAGAGATCTCTGCCATAAAACAGATAACTCGTAGGCCTTCTTCTGTAGATCAAAGAGCGACGTAACGTAATTCTCCATTCATTCTAAGTAGTCTTTTAGTATAGAACAGAAGCATTCTGGGCCGACTACTACGACTACATGCCCATCTAGTGCAGTGGCTTGGAAGTAAGCTACCTTGACCATCTTCCGAACTGATCAAACGCTGTAAGAGCGGGCTGCTCTACATTCAGTCACGCCACAGTGATCCCCGAACTTATTCTAGTTTCGCGGTTCGGGACGAACAGCCAATTGCTGGCTCTGAATAACCAGCCCAGCAAGAAACTCAATTCTTCCATAAAAGAACGGGGCGAGATTGCGCGCGAGCCAAGTGACGTAAGTGCACAAGAGTACTTCGAGCTAAAACCATCTCTTTTTTAGAGGTTCTACGGACCGATGCCTGCTGCTTCATCTGAGAGAAAAGAATCATAGATATGCCAGTCATTAGAAGGAAGAACCGCCATAAAAAGATTCCTCGTGTATCATCTGTAGCAAAACTATGAACGGGAGCTAGCAATCCGGACCGTATTGAAGAGGTTCCTAAGACACAGCATAGAAAAGTCACAATATTAAGAAACAAAGTCCAAGAATGAAGAAGGGGTAAAATTACTGAATGAATACAAGCTGTGGCTAATACCCGAGGCATAAAAGAAGCATTTTCTACGGGATCCCGAAACCACCAGCCACCCCGACCTAATTCATGATGAGCCCACCAACTTCCTGGCAAGATGCCTACGGTTAAAAACCACCGACATGTCAAGATCCAAATTCGAATTGGTTCCTGGTCCTGGTCAGATACCACTGTGTTCGCACCGGCAGTCCAACAAAGAGGCGAAGTAGTGGTATCTTTCTTTCCATTACGAACGACACGCTTCGCCTGCTCCCTCCCCGTGTCCACTAGCGCTCT